GTCCAATTTTTTCATATATCCCTACCGCTTTATTTGCTCTGTTCTATTTATTTGTTCCTACAAATTAGAATTTTGCTAACAACCCAATTTCCTATCAGGATTTCTAAGTATTAAGTGTAAGGAAAAGAGAAAAGAAAAAAAGTTTTTTTCTTCTTTTCGTTGAAAAATGGATTATCACTTGATTTGGAAATAACGAATGGATTACTAGTAATCCATATTGCTCTCACTAAAGTACCCACCCATATAGATAGCAATATATCACTCGCGCCTCTGTTACAGTTACAAGACGGCGATTCTAATCTAAATAGAAATGGTTTCCATGCAATCAGAAGAGTATGTACACTCTACACTTTATTTCCCTGGGATTGTAGTTCAATTGGTCAGAGCACCGCCCTGTCAAGGCGGAAGTTGCGGGTTCGAGCCCCGTCAGTCCCGACGGAATCAAATCCAATAAAAAATACATTAATTCATTTCTCCATTTGAATGTGAAAGGGATACCGAAAACGTACTAGGTCTAACTTTTGCGATTGCTCCCGATGCGTGTAATAGAAGATTAGATCTTTTTTTATCCCTTATACTTGTACTTATTTTTATCATACTTATTTGTTTTCCACAAAAATTAGATCATTAAAAAAAGTACTTAACCCCTTCTTTTCTATTTCGCTTCTATTCTTTGTTTGGTTTTGTTTGTAACCAATGGAAATGTAAGGGCGGTTAAATGATACTTAAGCAAATAATTGTATTAGAAAGGCGATAGCGATAGGTTATAGAAAAACAAGAATGGAAAAGAAGGAGAAATCCAAATACAAAAGAAAAATAAAGGGGTTGGATCAGGAATCTAATTTTGTATTCGGTATGGATAAAAGATCTTCCTATGTTATACTATTCAATTCTCGACGATGAATTGATTTGATAGCTCAGATATTGTTATTCATGATATTGATCCGATTCAATATCATCGAGGTGTAATTCATCCCATTGAATCGACGGGCGAAAGATTTATCATCTCTATGGGATTAAATCCCGAGTTATTGCCAAATAAAAAAAAACAATGAGATTATGGAAGTAAATATTCTCGCATTTATTGCTACTGCACTTTTCATTCTAGTTCCTACTGCGTTTTTACTTATCATATACGTAAAAACAGTCAGTCAAAGTGATTAATTTGAATCAAACTTGAACTTCTTTTCTTAGTCAATGATTGAAGAAAAAAAAGGATTTTCATCTCGTGTCTTAAATGAAATTGGCGGACTAGAATCGGCGGTATAGTATTCTATGAGATCCGATAGCTAGTATGGTAGAAAGATTCATATATTTCTTTCTACCATACTAGCTATTATTGTAATGTAACAAGTTGTACTATATATACTATATAAAAATACAGGATTAATATAGATTAATTTAATATATATATCTTCTTGACATACGTATGGATATAGGTAATGTACATAGCATTACGATTCTATTTCTTTACTTCATCTACAATAATCAATCGAAAGGCAATTCTTAATATTACGGTTCTAGTTCCTAGATTTCAGATTATTTTCAATAGGAATTTCGGTATCCATCGAAAGAATCAACGAGGATAAATGGTATGGGCGTATATTAATAAAAGAAAATTACTCGATTTTCTTTTAGCATTCCGAAGAAGTAATTGATCGAACAGTTAACGGATGATCCAAAAGGTTCTCTGGGAATTTCTTCTGATTTTGAAAAGAAAGGCTAAAATCCATCATTTTTAACTCTTGAGTCATGATATGAAATGAGTCAACAAAGCAGAAATACAATTTTTCAAATAAAATAAGAAAACAAGTGATAAAGTAAGTGCGCTATATGTGACTTACCCAAGGTAAGATCTTATTATGCGCAGTCTCTCTTTGAACAACCGCTATGTATATCTTATTTCCCATACAAGGTGCGTATCTACTTCATAACAGAACTTTTTTTCTCTTTGACCAGTAAAGGGAAAGAGGTAAACAAATAAAAAGAAAATCAAATAAAAAGACTTTGCAAAACGATCTAGAAAAGAATCGATACGGTTGATTCCTCAACTCAATTAGTAGTACCTCTAGAGTCCACTTCTTCCCCATACTACCAGTGAAAGGGAAAATGTAAAGACTACCATTAAAGCAGCCCAAGCAAGACTTACTATATCCATGTAAATTATGTCCCCTATATCTATGAAGGAATTATTCCATTATTGTTCACTAATAATAGTGGAATCACTGGCGCAGAGTCAAAAAGGGATTCTGACCCAACACCGTTGATGAAAGGATCCAAGAAATTCGCTTCTAACAAGTTCTTAGAGGATATGATTTTTCTAGTAGAATCGGGGGGCGGTCTATTCCATTCTTGACTAGGGTTTATTGAAAAGAAAGAATGGATTTTTGCATTTGATATAGAAAAGCCAATTTTCCATCGAATGCAATATTTATTGAATGCCTCAATACTTAGAGACTGCCATGAGTCTGTATAGAAAGTATCTTCAGCCCTTTCTACAACCACTAATTAGATTTTTCGTCGGACTATCCAATCTAATTCAAAACCTAGTAATTAAAACACTACATTAGTAGTGGAAGGGAATTGGTAAATCTTTATATAAAAGTCCTTCCACTACTATATCCTTGAATCCTAGAGGCAAGGATTTACAGCACTTTAGCTATAGAGAACCGAACTTCCAGATGTTTAGAATCGAGCAAGTATCAAGGGTCCCCTTTCTCCGTTTGATTCTGCTCAGGAAAAATTCAGCGAGTTATATCAAAAAAAAAAATAAGGGATTTCGAGTTTTTGTTAATCAGGCGACACCCGGATTTGAACTGGGGAAAAGGGATTTGCAGTCCCCCGCCTTACCGCTCGGCCATGCCGCCAAAATGATACCATATGAAATAGATGAAAAGATTCCCCCTTTGCTTGGGGTGGAGGAATTACTAAACTTCTTTTTTTTATTGTACTTTCATCTTGTATCTAAAAACTTTCCCTCTCTTTTATATTGAAAATCAAAAATGCGGGACAAATTGGAACCATTAACTATTAAATGGGGCTGTAAATTCATAAAGGATTCTTGGATTTGAATCGAAAATTGTTTTTGAAAAGTGGTCTTTTCATTATATAAGAAAATAGAAATTGATACATAACTAATCAGTATTGATTCTTTTCAATAAAAAAAATCCTTTCCAATTGAAATTATAACAGCAGATAGAAGTATATGTAAACCCCAGAACATAAATTGTTCTAGGGTATCTTATCTATATATGATGCCTATAGGCAATTCTCAGGAAATTCATGGTAGTCCTTCAATTTTTCATTGAATAGATTGAATAGAAAATAGAAATTTTTATATAGCGTTTTCCCGAATAGAACCGCAATAAGGGAGGAAATCAATATAGATAGCTCTCTACACATGTTTAATAAATACAAGCCCTCTTATTATGTTATGCACTTCAATCATATTCTACTAAAAAATAGGTAAAAAGGTCTTTCTTTTATGAGAATTCTTTGTTGTTTGTTGAACAATAGATAGAATCCACGAAAAAGATCCATGCGTGCTCAAAAAACATCAAACAAAAATAGAGAGTTGATGGTTATTATCTCTTTATCTCATCGAACAGATCAAATCTCGAATCCATTTCTTTTTTTGGTATCCAATAGGATTGGAATATGTAATATCATAAAAATGGTAGAAATTGAATCACTTTTTTTGAGATTCTAGACAAAAGTCCATAAGTCTAAGTGGCATTTATCAATTCCTTTACATTTGTACCTGTTACAAATTCCAATTTTGAGTATAAAATTCTCTTTTTTCCTCCGTTCAGATGCATTTTATACATTACATATATGGAGTTGGTTAAAATTTCATGTGATTCAGTAAACACAATAGAAATTCCATCATTGCTAGATCAATCCATATGATTTGATGAAGAATGGGTCACTAATGGAATTTTTTCGATTAATAGGAAATTCAAAATGCTCGGGGATGGAAATGAGGGAATGTCTACAATACCCGGTTTTAATCAGATACAATTTGAAGGATTTTGTAGATTCATTGATCAGGGCTTAACAGAAGAACTTTATAAGTTTCCAAAAATTGAAGATACAGATCAAGAAATTGAATTTCAATTATTTGTGGAAACATATCAATTGGTAGAACCTTTGATAAAAGAAAGAGATGCTGTATATGAATTACTCACATATTCTTCTGAATTATATGTATCCGCGGGATTAATTTGGAAAACCAGTAGGGATATGCAAGAACAAACTATTTTTATTGGAAACATTCCTTTAATGAATTCCCTGGGAACTTCTATAGTAAATGGAATATACAGAATTGTGATCAATCAAATATTACAAAGTCCCGGTATCTATTACCGGTCAGAATTGGACCATAACGGAATTTCCGTCTATACCGGCACCATAATATCAGATTGGGGGGGAAGATTAGAATTAGAGATTGATAGAAAAGCAAGGATATGGGCTCGTGTGAGTAGGAAACAGAAAATATCTATTCTAGTTCTATCATCAGCTATGGGTTCGAATCTAAGAGAAATTCTAGAGAATGTTTGCTATCCTGAGATTTTCTTGTCTTTCCTGAATGATAAAGAGAAAAAAAAAATTGGGTCAAAAGAAAATGCCATTTTGGAGTTCTATCAACAATTTTCTTGTGTAGGCGGAGATCCGGTATTTTCTGAATCCTTATGTAAGGAATTACAAAAGAAATTCTTTCAACAAAGATGTGAATTAGGAAGGATTGGTCGACAAAATATGAATCGGAGACTGAATCTTGATATACCTCAGAACAATACATTTTTGTTACCGCGAGATATATTGGCAGCTGCGGATCATTTGATTGGAATGAAATTCGGAATGGGTACACTTGACGATATGAATCATTTGAAAAATAAACGTATTCGTTCTGTAGCGGATCTCTTACAAGATCAATTCGGATTGGCTCTGGTTCGTTTAGAAAATGTGATTAGGGGAACTATATGTGGAGCAATTAGGCA